TGTCGATTATGCTATGGTCGGAGTCCGACTCATGGTGACCTGGTTGAATTGGGGGAAGCCGTAGGTATTATTTCGGGTCAATCTATTGGGGAACCGGGGACTCAACTAACATTAAGAACTTTTCATACCGGCGGCGTATTTACAGGGGGCACTGCAGAACATGTACGAGCCCCTTCTAATGGTAAAATCAAATTCAATGAGGATTTGGTTCATCCCACGCGCACACGTCATGGGCATCCTGCTTTTCTATGTTCTATCGATTTGGATGTAATTATTGAGAGTGAAGCTATTATGCATAATGTGACTATTCCACCAAAAAGTTTTCTTTTAGTTCAAAATGATCAATATGTCGAATCTGAACAAGTGATTGCTGAGATTCGGGCGGGAGCCTACACTTTGAATTTTAAAGAGAGGGTTCGAAAACATATTTATTCTGATTCCGAGGGAGAAATGCACTGGAGTACTGACGTGTACCATGCACCCGAATTTACATATAGTAATGTCCACCTCTTGCCAAAAACAAGTCATTTATGGATATTATCGGGGGGTTCACGCCGATCTAGTGTAATTTCTTTTTCACTCCACAAGGATCAAGATCAAATGAATATTCATTCTCTTTCTGTCGAACGAAGAGAGATTTCGAGCCTCTTGCTCTCAGTGAATAATGATCAAGTGAGACACAAATTATTTAGTTCTGATTTTTCTGCTAAACAAGAAGGTGGAATTCTTGAGATGGCTGATTATTCTGGATTTAATCGAAGCATAGGTACTGGTCAGTGTAATCTCATACATCCTGCAATTCTACACACGAATTCGGATTTCTTGGCAAAAAGGCAAAGAAATAGATTTCTTATTCCATTCCACTTGATTCAAGAACAAGAAAAAGCGCTAATGCCGCATTCAGGTATCTCGATTGAAATACCCATAAGGGGTATTTTCCGTAGAAATAGTATTCTTGCTTATTTCGACGACCCTCGATACAGAAGAAAGAGTTCCGGAATTACTAAATGGGGGACTCCGGGGGCGCATTCAATCGTTAAAAAAGAGGACTTGATTGAGTATCGAGGACTCAAAAAAATTAAGCCAAAATACCAAATGAAAATAGATCGTCTTTTTTTCATTCCGGAGGAAGTGCATATTTTTCCCGAATCTTCTTACCTAATGGTACGTAATAATAGTATCATTGGAGTAGACACGCGAATCACGTTAGATATAAGAAGCCGAGTGGGCGGATTGGTCCGACTGGAGAGAAAAAAAAGGGGGGTTGAACTAAAAATATTTTCGGGTGATATCCATTTTCCCGGAGAGATAGATAAGATATCCCGACACAGTGGTATCCTGATACCGCCAGAAGGTGAAAAACCAAAACTTAAGGAAGCCCCTAAGGACTCAAAAAACTTGAAAAAATGGATCTATGTTCAACGGATCACACCTACGAAGAAAAAGTATTTTGTTTTGGTTCGACCCGTAGTCACATATGAAATAGCGGACGGTATAAATTTAGCAACACTCTTCCCCCGGGATCCGCTGCGGGAAAAGGATAATATGCAATTTCGAGTTGTCAATTATGTCCTTTATGGGAAGGGCAAAGCTGCTGGGGGAATTTCTGATACAAGTATTCAATTAGTTCGGACGTGTTTAGTGTTGAATTGGGACCAAGACAACAAAGGTTCTTCCGTCAAAGAGGTTTGTGCTTCCTTTGTTGAAGTACGTACAAATGGTCTGATTCGAGATTTCCTAAGAATCAACTTAGTGAAATCCCAGATTTCATATAGCAGAAAAAGGGATCATCCGTCGGGTTCAGGATTTATTTCTGATAATGGTTCAACTCGCACCAATAGTAATCCGTTTTATTCCGTTTTTGGCAAGTCGGGGGTTGAACAATCACTTAGACAAAATCAAGGAACTATTCGTACGTTGTTGAATAAAACTAAAAATGAGGAATGCCAATCTTTGATAATTTTGTCATCATCTAATTATTTTCGAATGGGTCTATTGAACGATGGAAAATATCACAATGTGATAAAACAATCAAGTCCACTTCAAAAGGATTCTATAACTCCAATTAGGAATTCGTTGGGACCCTTAGGAACAGTCCTTCAAATTGCGAATTTTTATTCATTTTCCTATTTAATAACTCACAATCATATTTCGGTCACTAAATATTTGAAACTTGACAATTTAAAACAGCCCTTTCGAGTACTAAAATATTATTTAAAGGACGAAAACGGGGAAATTTATAATCCTGATACAGACAGTAAGATCTTTTTGAATCCGTTTAATTTGAATTGGTATTTCCTCCATCCTAATTATTGTGAGGAAATGTCCCCGATAATGAGTCTTGGGCAGTTTCTTTGTGAAAATGTACGTATAACCAAAAAGGGACCTCACCTAAAAGCCGGTCAAGTTTTAATTGTTCAAGTTAACTCTGTAGTAATACGATCAGCTAAGCCTTATTTGGCTACTCCTGGAGCAACTGTTCATGGACATTATGGAGCAATCCTTTATGAAGGAGATACTTTAGTTACATTTATATATGAAAAATCGCGATCTGGTGATATAACGCAGGGTCTTCCAAAAGTGGAACAGGTGTTAGAAGTACGTTCGCTTGATTCAATATCGATGAACCTAAAAAAGAGAGTGGAGGGTTGGAACGCGCGTATAACAAGAATTCTCGGGATTCCCTGGGGATTCTTAATTGGTGCTGAGCTAACTATAGTGCAAAGTCGTATCTCTTTGGTTAATAAGATACAAAAGGTTTATCGATCACAGGGAGTGCAGATCCATAATAGGCATATAGAAATTATTGTACGTCAAATAACATCAAAAGTCTTGGTTTCCGAAGATGGAATGTCTAATATTTTTTTACCCGGCGAACTGATTGGATTGTTACGAGCGGAACGAATGGGTCGTGCTTTGGAAGAAGTGATCTGTTATCGAGCTATCTTATTAGGAATAACAAGAGCATCTTTGAATACTCAAAGTTTTATATCCGAAGCGAGTTTTCAAGAAACCACGCGAGTTTTAGCAAAAGCTGCTCTCCGAGGTCGTATCGATTGGTTGAAAGGCCTGAAAGAAAACGTTGTTCTGGGGGGGATAATACCCGTCGGGACCGGATTCAAAGGATTAGTGCACTGTAAAAGGCAGCATAAGAACATTCTTTTGGAAAGACACAAGGGGAATTTTTTCGGTGGGGAAAGGAGAGATATTTTCTTACACCACAGAGAATTATTTGACTCGTGCATTTCAACGAGTTTCCATGATACATCAGAGCACAATTGCTTATAGGGTTTAATGAGTCCTAGGAGCGGATTCATTTAACTATTTGTGATCATTTGAGTTCTTAATGTTAAGAAAAGAAGGATAATAATGAATAGAAAGTAATGAATGGCCCGGATCGTGTATCACTGGTCAATCTCTGGTAGAAGAGAAGGTTCCCTCGGAACAATTATTTATTTCAGGGCGCCTCGTTTTTTTTTTTTTTTTTAAGAGGAAGTGGGGGAGAAATGGCAAGAAGATATTGGAACATCCATTTGGAAGAGATGATGGAAGCAGGAATACATTTTGGTCATGGTACTCGGAAATGGAATCCTAGAATGGCGCCTTATATATCTGCAAAACATAAAGGTATTCATATTACAAATCTGACTCGAACTGCTCGGTTTTTATCAGAAGCTTGTGATTTAGTTTTTGAAGCAGCAAGTAGGGGAAAACTATTCTTAATTGTTGGTACTAACAATAAAGCAGCTGATTCAGTCGCGCGAGCTGCAATAAGGGCTCGGTGCCATTATGTTAATCAAAAATGGCTCGGTGGTATGTTAACGAATTGGTCCACTACAGAAACGAGACTTCACAAGTTCAGGGATTTGCGAACGGAACAAAAAGGGGGGAAACTCGACAGTCTTCCCAAGAGGGATGCCGCTATTTTGAAGAGACAATTATCGCGTCTGCAAACGTATCTAGGCGGGATTAAATATATGACGAGGGTACCCGATATTGTAATCGTCGTTGATCAGCAAGAAGAATATACGGCTCTTCGAGAATGTATCACTTTGGGAATTCCAACAATTTGTTTAATCGATACAAATTGTGACCCCGATCTCGCAGATATGTCGATTCCCGCAAATGATGACGCTATAGCCTCAATCCGATTAATTCTTAACAAATTAGTATTCGCAATTTGTGAGGGTCGCTCTAGCTATATACGAAATCGTTGATTAATAATAAGATAAAGAAATTCTTTTGGTAAGTCCATTGATTTATGGATTGGGTACTATTCCTGAATTGCATCCTGACTCGTACAAAATAAAAATAAAATAGACAAACCTGGTGGATATTATGTAATTAGCGGATATTCAAAATATACAATTCAAGCAGATAGGGCGAAAATAAGATGGTTGAATCAAAATAATTCCTTTTAAATTTCTATTTCGGTCAGAGGGCAATATGAATGTTTTATCATGTTCCATCAACACACTAAAGGGGTTATACGAGATATCCGGTGTGGAAGTAGGCCAACATTTCTATTGGCAACTAGGTGGGTTCCAAGTCCATGCTCAAGTACTTATTACTTCTTGGGTTGTAATTGCTATCTTATTAAGTTCAGCCTTTATAGCTGTTCGGAATCCACAAACCGTCCCGACTGCCGCTCAAAATTTCTTCGAATATGTCCTTGAATTCATTCGAGACGTGAGCAAAACGCAGATTGGAGAAGAATATGGCCCATGGGTTCCTTTTATTGGAACTCTGTTTCTTTTTATTTTTGTGTCGAATTGGTCAGGTGCTCTTTTACCTTGGAAAATCATAGAGTTACCTCATGGGGAGTTAGCCGCACCCACGAATGATATAAATACTACCGTTGCTTTAGCTTTGCTCACGTCAGTAGCATACTTCTATGCGGGTCTTTCAAAAAAGGGATTAGGTTATTTCAGTAAATACATTCAACCGACTCCAATTCTTTTACCCATTAACATTTTAGAAGATTTCACAAAACCCCTATCACTTAGTTTTCGACTTTTTGGGAATATATTAGCCGATGAATTGGTAGTTGTTGTTCTTGTTTCTTTAGTACCTTTAGTGGTTCCTATCCCTGTCATGTTTCTTGGATTATTTACAAGCGGTATTCAAGCTCTTATTTTTGCAACTTTAGCTGCGGCTTATATAGGCGAATCTATGGAGGGACATCATTGACTCGTTTTCAACATAGTCGTTTTTTTGTAGCTTAGAACAAGGCAATGTATGTCGAACTCAAGATAATCCACTTAGGAAACATACATATCCAAACATAAATCTACAAATACAAGATATACGATCGAGGGCTGTAGTACGTTATTGGGGAATTGTAGGAAAGAGATTTAAAGGATCTTTTTCCTCAAATTCCTCTTTGACCTTATTATATCATACCTCCTCTACTCGCCAATTAATATTCTCTTTATTTTGTTTTGTTCATTTTTTCATTCAATTTCAAGAGAAAATACCAAGAGTGAGAATTTAAATCAAAATTCTTATAGTAGCACAGATGGGTGATTAAAAAAAAAAGGGTGATTCGCCGAGAGAGACATAATTAGATATATGGAATCAAATACCAACTCTTGTGTTCTGTTTTGAAAAAAGGTTCGAGAATATAATTGACTTTAAGATACGAATACTTGGAGTCTAAGATATTAATAGTTGGTTTACGTTCTGGAAGAAAGATATGTATATGGATATTAGATATTGCTAGTTATATCTGAACTAGAGATATATCTAATCCACCTACTCTTGCGACTGTTGTGAATTTCGATCGGGATTCCAATAGAAATTATTCGATTTCGTCTTTGCTTTGACTGGAAATGGAAATTGAATCAATAAAAATAAATAGATGAAATAACGAAAACGAACGAATAATTCAAAAAAAGCCGAAAAAAAAAAAAAAAAAAAAAAAAGAAATGGAAAAATAAAGCCGTATGGATTAACAAAAATCCTGTGTAGTGCCTGTGGATCGAAACTAAAAAAGAGATATCAAAAAGTTTTGATGGTTCAATATTATTATTACTCCAATTTGGAGTTCTTAGTTACTTCGGCTGGGTGAATCCTAGTGACGGAATAATTAAGTCATAATTCATTGGACGATTGTATCATTAACGATTTTTTTAGTTTTTCTTTATTTTAGTGCGAGGGACTTATCATGAATCCACTGATTTCTGCCGCTTCCGTTATTGCTGCTGGATTGGCTGTTGGGCTTGCTTCTATTGGACCTGGAGTTGGTCAAGGTACTGCTGCGGGACAAGCAGTAGAAGGGATCGCGAGACAGCCCGAGGCGGAGGGAAAAATACGAGGTACTTTATTGCTTAGTCTGGCTTTTATGGAAGCTTTAACAATTTATGGACTGGTTGTAGCATTAGCACTTTTATTTGCGAATCCTTTTGTTTAATCCTAGAAATAGGAAGGAAAATTGACTTCTTTTTTTCTCTTATTTATTCTATCCGTCTTTCTGGCTTTTTTCGTTTTCGAATTATATCACGATAAAGTTAACTCCTACAATTGGAAGGACTGCTTTGAGGATGGGGAATTGGGATAAGCATACCAATTTGTTGTTTTCTTTCCCTTTCTTAGTCTAAAGTAAACCCTTTTTTTAAGGGATGTTGCAAAAAACGAGGGTTTTTGCAATTGACAAGAGTCTCGGACCTAATACTAAAAATACTAAAAAGGATCCTTCTTATCGGGAATCCTCAATTGCCAATTCAAAGAAAGGATTTCGAAATCTAATTGTTGACTCTGTTTCGAAATAGATAAATTAATAAAAAAACCACTCAAAAGAAATTTAATAATAACTAAATATATAACCATTACGTAGAATACGTAAAAAAAAAATACGTAGAAAAAAAAAAAAAAAAATAAAGAACGCAGTTCTTTATTTTAGTCTATCTAAAAGAGGAGATCATATGAAAAATGTAACCGATTCTTTCGTTTCTTTGGTTCACTGGCCGTTCGCCGGGAGTTTCGGACTTAATACCGATATTTTAGCAACAAATCCAATAAATCTAAGTGTAGTGCTTGGTGTATTGATCTTTTTTGGAAAGGGAGTGTGTGCGAGTTGTTTATTTCAAGAATAGGCTGGACCCAACCAGCTGCACTTTTGTTTTTCGTTATAACTAGGACCAAAGGGAAAGGAGTGCATGATTCCGCGAATTACTTATGAATCAATTTAAAATCATATTTAAGAACCATAGCATTTCGCAATTTGTTGGTAAATCTATTTTGATTCTCTATCAACCAAACCAATAATGTGGGACCATCAACATGGTTAAAGCTCAAGTTTGAAGTCCAGACACAGCATGGTACTCTTTCTACTACTATGTTTTACTATAGAATAGAATAGCAAAGTTTTCAAAATAAAAAATAAATAAGAATTTTTGGAATTTTTTTTTTTCGATATAAAACACTCATGTTGATAAAAAGATTTGATCCTTTTATTGGTATTGGAAATGTTATTGAAAAATATTGGAAAAATAGATATTT